TATGATAGATATTATATGATATGATGATAAATAGATAACTAAATCTATTAAAAAACTATTTTTTTCTTATATTTATCTATTTTATTTTTATAATTTTAAAAGGAATCTTTCTTTTGTTTTACTCTTTATCAAATCGTATTGGATATTGGATTGACACAAATTTCTCAATCCAAGAAAATAAAGTTTTCGCGGGCGAATATTTACTCTTTCAATTTCTATTCTATTTCAGTTCTATCATTAGTTCATAACTTTTCCGAATAGATGAATTGGTCTCTGGCCGGTTCCGCCATCCCGATCAATGAATCATTCGAATTCATTTTCACTAGAATCTTTTGAATTCACAGGTTCCATCGTTCCCATCGCTTCTTACTTAATGGTTAGGTCTGAATTCTACAATGGAGCTATTAGTTCTTGAGTCAATATTCTTAGTCTTTATTGGCTCGAAGCTCTTTATTTTTTGTTCGATGAGCAGATGCATTTAATGATGAATCCGTATTGATGCTTTATTACACAGATTTTTTATGAGATGACTCATAGACCTTACATATTGGAATTTTATATCATCAATATTCTTTTTCTTTCTTTCTCTCATCCTTCCATTTATCTATACCCTTTTTTATTTCGATTGCCAACTTATAATCAGTAATCAGATCAGATTTTTTTAATAATAAAAAAAAGATTTCAGTTGCTACAACAATATGAAGAATATATCATATCTTGACTGGTTCTTTGGATCCAGATAATACGAAATGATGAGTTGGTTATTACTTCTATAGTTATTTGTTTATACTATGGGGCTGGTTTTTTATACTAACCCTCAAAAACCAACGAGTCACACACTAAGCATAGCAATTTTTTCAAAAGATTAATTGAATTTTTATTAAACCCTATAGAATTATAATATAATTGTTCTTTTTTTATTTAACAGAAAAGAAAAAGAATAAACAAATTTATCTTTTTTTTTCATCGCTGGATAAAATGTAAAGCAAAATAAAGGTTTATTATTCCCCGTCTATAAATATCCAAATTTTTATGCCTAATACCCCATAGATTGTTCGAACTGTATAGGAACAATAATCAATTTTAGCTCGAATGGTTTGTAGTGGAACCCTGCCCTCTCTGATCCATTCAACACGCGCAATTTCTTTTCCGTCGATACGTCCTGCAATTTGCACTTGAATTCCTTTTGTATCCGCTTGTTCAGTTAATTCTATAGCCTTTTTCATTGCTTTGCGAAAAGAAACTCTATTTTTTAATTGGCCGGCTATAAATTCTGCAAGAATATTAGGGTTTCCATAAGGCTTTTCAATTCGTGTGATAGCAATGTTAAGTTTTCTATTTACAGAATTAAATTCTTTTTGTAAATTCATCTGTAATTCTTCGATTCCTCGGGGTCGACTTTCAATTAATATTTTTGGAAATCCCATATAGATTATGATTTGGATCAGATCGATTCTTTTTTGAATCTCTATACGTGCAATTCCCTCGACGCCGGAAGATGTTTTCATATTTTTTTGTACATAATTCTTTATATAATTTCTTATTTTTTGATCTTCTTGCAGACCCTCAGAATAATTTTTTGGTTGTGCGAACCAAAGGGAATGATGACCTTGGGTTGTACCAAGTCTGAAACCAATTGGATTTATTTTTTGTCCCATGTTCCCCCATTACCATACATATCATAATACGACATAGTTGTATCCTTTTTTTTCCATTTAGGTTTTTGTGACCATTTAATAGAGTCGGTATCTATATATCCACCTAAGGATATATCTTTCATTACAATAGTTATATGGCAGGTAGGTTTTTGTATCGCAAAACTACGCCCTCGAGCTCGGGGTTTTAATCTCTTCACTATAGTGCCTTGATTTACTTCGGCTTTACTAATGACTAAATTTGCTTCATTTGAACCCATATTGAAACTAGCATTTGCTGCTGCAGAATAAACTAATTTAAAAATGGGATAACATGCTCGATAAGGCATGAGTTCTAATATCATAAGTGTTTCTTCGTAGGAACGCCCACGAATTTGATCAATAACTCTTCGCGCTTTGTGAGCAGACATAGATATATGTTGACCTAAAGCGTATACTTCTGTTGTCATAAAGTTCGCCTCCTACTAATCAATGATAAATATCTATCTTCTATCTATATTTCTATTATTTAATTAATAAATAATATTATACATTTATACATAAACAAACGTTTTTTAACGACGAGATCTATTATCGCTTTTTGCATGTCCTCGGAAATTTAAAGTAGGTGCGAATTCTCCCAATTTGTGTCCTACCATACGATCTGTTATATAAATAGGTAAATGTTCCTTTCCATTATGGATAGCAATTGTATGGCCAACCATTATGGGTATAATGGTAGATGCTCGGGACCAGGTTATTATTATTTCTTTTTCTGCTTTTGTGTTAAGCTTATTTATTTTTTTTAATAAATTATTCGCTACAAAAGGATTTTTTTTTAGTGAACGTGTCACAGCTTCCTCCTA